CTATACACCGGAGCCCCTTTCCTTATTTAATCAATGTTATTGCTAACTTGTATAGTTCACAATATTTGGCTCTACCCATGAGTTATCCAGTAATAGGTCTTTCACAATGGGATCTACCTATACAGTAACGGTATTTCATTATGAAGGTTAGCTAGGTAGCTGACCCTGTTAGTCCGTTCGTGCAAGAGTGGGAGCATAGTCTTTCTTCTTTCTAAAATTGTTGAATTTGAATAGTCTTTCCCCCGCTTAATGGGTAACCATTTGCTACCAATGGGAAATTGCTTTTCATCTTAAGTTGAGGTGATTGGATTTGTACCAATGGAAACTATAAATTTCATACACAATAGATAGATATGATAGATTTTTTTATTTTTAGATAGCGAAGTGAGCTCTTCCATTCTATCTGGTATTGATCATGTATACTGGAAAAATTTTTTCCTTTCTTTTTTTTTGTTTTGTTCCAGCCCATGATTTGAACGAGTCGCACATACACCCTAGTACATGTTCCTCGGCGCTGAGGGCACCCCCGAAGAGCGGGGGATTTCGTGACATTTCTGATTGGCTGTCTTGTGTTTCTAATAAGTTGTTTAATAGTTGGCATGCTGAATCGTATACATAATGAGCTGGTTTAGATCGATCCTAACCGGATGATTATGAATTATTTCTTACTTCTATTTATTAATAGAATCGTATCTTCCATAAGAAGATAAAATCTCAAATCATGAATTTGTGTGAAATTTTGACTAGTTTCATTCAACCGCTACAAGATCAATAATTCCATGAGCTTGGGCTTCTCTTGCTGACATAAAAACATCCCTTTCCATGTCTTCGGATACAAGCCATAAAGGTTTGCCCGTTCTTTGTACATAAACTCTTGTGATGGTTTCGCGTAGTTTCAGTAGTTCTTCCGCTTCCAGGATAAACTCTCCCGTTTGTGCCTCATAAAAAGAACTAGCAGGTTGATGGATCATTACCCTGATGATATAAGTGGGTCCCTCTATCTTGCATGATGAGGCGAAAAGAAAAGAATAGATAAAGAATAAAAAGATAGAATTGAACAACCGTACAGGCATTTTTTGCGGATTGCATACGGCTCTACAATGTAATTGATTTTTACCTTTCTTTTACTTTTCATTGAAGAAAGAAAAAAATATAATCTCTCAGACCGAGATCGGTAAATGATCTAATTACACCACCCTTCTTTTCGGAGGAGTTAAGAAATACTATGATGGTTCCGTTGCTTTAGATATTTTGTGATTCAGCAATCCCAAAGTTTCTTTTTAATCTGATTAAAAAATTTTCGTACTCTTTTTTTCTTTGATAACATAAATATTGTTAAGAGTTTTATGGTGTGAAAACAAAAAAGTTTGTGACGCTGAAATGGACCTCCGATAAATAATATAAAAAAAATCGGAAATATCCTTTATCTCATAATATTCTCTCGATACATAATCTAATGTTTTGAAAAAGAATAAAAAGATTTCTCATATCGAATTCGAAGTGCCATGCTATTATTACTTAATATTCATATTTCATATGGCGAAGGCATAGTCTTTTTTTTTTCTCAAATAAAAAACTCATTGGCGCCAAGCGTGAGGGAATGCTAGACGTTTGGTAATTTCTCCTCCTACCAAGATAAAAGATCCCATTGAGGCGGCTAATCCCATGCATATTGTATGTACATCTGGTTGTACAAATTGCATAGTATCATAAATAGCTACTCCAGGTATTACCCATCCACCAGGAGAGTTTATAAACAAATAAAGATCTTTAGTATCATCCTCTATACTGAGATATACCATAAGACCAATAAGTTGATTCGAAATCTCGTTATCAACCTCTTGGCCTAAAAAAAGTAATCTTTCTCGATAAAGTCGGTTGATTAGGATAAAATTGTATCCTTTAGAAACCGTACATGCACTTTTTGATGCATACGGTTCAAAAAAATCGCAAAAAAAAAAAAGAAGAATCAATGTATAGATTTCAGCTCTCTTTCTTTTTTCATAGTATACTTTTTATACTCTTTCGAACTGGGACTTTTTTTTTCTTCTATTTTTCAAGAAAAATGCTTTTTGGCTTCTTTCACTACGCTATATCTATATATATAATTACTATAATATAACTCTATCTATATTATCTATATATAATATTAAAAAAAATATAATAAAATATAAATAAAAAAAGAATTCACTAAACTTATCGAACGAACTTGTCATTGATGTATTATTTCATCGGGATCCAATCTAAATCACGATGTCATTTTCTTGTTTCTGAATGGGCCTCCTCAATTCTTTTAGGTTTATGCTCTACTCCGGGTAAAGATCTGCCCGATTTCAATTTGTACATATAGTACAAATGCTCTCAATACCACTTCTTTTTGCTATGACTTCTTTTTTTTTTTTAATTCATTTCATGTCTTCCGATAAATATTCGGCATATTCATCATATTATATTCCTCGATTGATTAACAATTTGAGATCACTTCTATTTCTAATTTCGAAATAGGAATCGTTTCTGATACAAGTAGTAATGATAAATATATTACTTATCGATTGGGTTTTTTCTAAACGGAGCCTGGATACTTCATTTTATTGGTCTAACCAAGCCAACCATAAATTATTCTAATTGATAATAGTAATTTGGATCCCCAAAAAATGGATCTAATTGCATTTATTTCACGCTACAAATTTTTGATGATTCAATCAATTTTTCTTGGGCGAAAGAAAGGATATCTCCATCGGGGGAGAGAATGGGGAAATCCCATATGACCCAATATATCTGACAAGTCGCACTATACGTCGACCCAAGAAGCATCTTCCTCCCCAGGACTTCGAAAAGGTACTTTTGGGACACCAAGAGGCATTAAATGAAAGAAAAAAGTTAAGTATTCTATTTCACTTTGATGTGGAAACGTACATAACAATGGCTTTATTGTATTCATATTATTGTATTCATATTATTGAATTTTATCGTCTTTTTTTTTTTCTATAGATTGGAAAAAAAGAAAGACGGAATGAATAAATGAAAATTCTTACAACTAGGTCCTTCGAATGATGAACAAGTATGGATACGCTCGCTCATAAAAAATGGGATCAAGGCCCCATTGCGTATTGATACTTATCGGGTATAGAATAGATCTGCTTCTCTTTATTCTTACGAACCAAATTATTCCATTATTACCAACAGAATAGAAAAAATATTAACCCTTGCTCCGAGATAATCCGCTGAAAAAGGGGATCCATAGCATAGTCTTATCTAATGCAATAAAGTTACATAGTGTCTATTTATCTTTGATAAAGGAGTATTTCCATGGGTTTGCCTTGGTATCGTGTTCATACCGTCGTATTGAATGATCCTGGTCGCTTGCTTTCTGTCCATATAATGCATACAGCTCTGGTTGCTGGTTGGGCCGGTTCGATGGCTCTATATGAATTAGCAGTTTTTGATCCTTCTGATCCCGTTCTTGATCCAATGTGGAGACAGGGCATGTTCGTTATACCCTTCATGACTCGTTTAGGAATAACCAATTCGTGGGGCGGTTGGAGTATTACAGGGGGAACTGTAACGAATCCGGGTATTTGGAGTTACGAAGGTGTAGCCGGTGCACATATTGTGTTTTCTGGCTTGTGCTTCTTGGCAGCTATCTGGCATTGGGTGTATTGGGATCTAGAAATTTTTTGTGATGAACGTACAGGAAAACCTTCTTTGGATTTACCCAAGATCTTTGGAATTCATTTATTTCTCTCCGGGGTGGCTTGCTTTGGTTTTGGCGCATTTCATGTAACAGGCTTGTATGGCCCTGGGATATGGGTGTCCGATCCTTATGGGCTAACTGGAAAAGTACAATCTGTAAATCCAGCGTGGGGCGTGGAAGGATTTGATCCTTTTGTTCCGGGGGGAATAGCTTCTCATCATATTGCAGCAGGAACATTGGGTATACTAGCGGGTCTATTCCATCTTAGTGTACGGCCACCCCAACGTCTATACAAAGGATTACGTATGGGCAATATTGAAACCGTACTTTCTAGTAGTATCGCTGCTGTCTTTTTTGCGGCTTTTGTTGTTGCTGGAACTATGTGGTATGGTTCAGCAACTACCCCGATCGAATTATTTGGACCCACTCGTTATCAATGGGATCAGGGATACTTCCAGCAAGAAATATATCGAAGAGTTGGTGCAGGTCTAGCCGAAAATCAAAGTTTATCAGAAGCTTGGTCTAAAATTCCTGAAAAATTAGCTTTTTATGATTACATCGGAAATAATCCGGCAAAAGGGGGTTTATTCAGAGCGGGCTCAATGGACAACGGGGATGGCATAGCTGTTGGATGGTTAGGGCACCCTATCTTTAGAGATAAAGGGGGACGTGAACTTTTTGTACGTCGTATGCCGACTTTTTTTGAGACATTTCCAGTCGTTTTGGTAGACGGAGCTGGAATTGTTAGAGCGGATGTTCCTTTTAGAAGGGCAGAATCGAAGTATAGTGTCGAACAAGTAGGCGTAACTGTTGAGTTCTATGGTGGTGAACTCAATGGAGTTAGTTATAGTGATCCCGCTACTGTAAAAAAATATGCTAGACGTGCTCAATTGGGCGAGATTTTTGAATTAGATCGTGCTACTTTGAAATCCGATGGTGTTTTTCGTAGCAGCCCGAGGGGCTGGTTTACTTTTGGGCATGCTTCATTTGCTCTGCTTTTCTTCTTCGGACACATTTGGCATGGTGCTAGAACCTTGTTTAGAGATGTTTTTGCTGGTATTGATCCCGATTTGGATGCTCAAGTGGAGTTTGGAGCATTCCAAAAACTTGGGGATCCAACTACAAAAAGGCAAGTAGTCTGATACAATATTACTTTGGAATCTTTTGTCTCTATTTTTATTTTCTTCTTATGATTTGACGATTTGACATGGGGTACCAGAGAAATCTTGATTTGAATTACCACTTTTTCTTTGACTCTTACTCTTTTTTTTTATATGGAAGATGACCAAACCAAAATAAATAGGTC